TGGGGGGGTAGGGGGGGTGTCGTCATAGGGAGGTATAGGAGTATTTATTTAGAATTTTTATGGGGTGGGCTGTATATTATTTATGGTAGTGCTCAAGGGTGGGGTCCAGCTTCGTTTTACAAGAACGGTGCTTTAAGGGTTAAGCTACTTGAGCAGTGATAGTTAGAGATTTTATTTTCTAAAAGACCCAGGAGGGGGTTAGAGATGAAGAATACGAAGTATATAATTGAGGCGAGTTGACCAATTTCTGTGAATGGTGTTTCTACTGGTTTTGTGGCTGCTCAGGTGATGATAATGAATGTGGTGGTAAAGGTTCAAAATGTAAGTTGTATTAGGGGTCGGAATATCATTGATCGGGTATTAGAGGTGTGTGTGAAGGGTGATGATAGGAGAATAGTGACTGATATGATTAGGGCTAATGTTCCCCCTAATTTGTTTGGGATCGATCGTAGGATCCCGTAGGCAAATAGGAAGTATCATTCAGGTTTAATGTGTTGTGGGGTGACTAGGGGGTTAGCCTTTGAGAAGTTTTCTGGGTCGTTTATTATGTCCGGGTAGAATGAGAGGATTATAAATAAGATGGTAATTAAGGTTGTTAGTATTAGGAAGTCTTTGTAGGAGTGATATGGGTGGAATGGGATTTTATCGATGTCAGAGTTTGTTCCTAATGGGTTGCTGGAGCCTTCGTTGTGAAGGAGAAGGATATGGATGGAGGATATTGAGATAATAGTGAATGGGAGGATGAAGTGAAGGGCGAAGAATCGGGTCAGAGTTGGGTCATTGATGGAGAAGCCACCTCACAGTCAGGTGGTTAAGGTGGTCCCAAGGTATGGGATTGCTGTTAGGAGGTTGGTGATTACTGTTGCTGCTCAAAATGATATCTGTCCCCATGGAAGAACATAGCCGAAGAAGGCTGTTGCTATGAGGGTGACTAGGAGGGTAGTGCCTGATAGTCATACTTCTTTATTTAAATAGGACCCATAGTAGAGGCCTCGTGCAATGTGTGTGTAGATACATATGAAAAACAAGGATGCGCCGATGGCGTGTGAGTTTTGTATAATTCAACCGTATGGGACATCTCGGGTGATGTGAACAATGGATGAGAAGGCTAAGTTAATGTTGGCTGTATAGTGGATTGCTAGGAAGAATCCAGTAATGGTTTGGATTATTAAGCAGGTTAAGAGTATTGACCCGAAGTTTCACCAGGTTGAGATGTTTGATCCTACTGGAAGAAGGTTGAAAGGTTTAAGGATGTGTTGGTGGGACATGTTTTTGTAGTTGATAAACAACAGTGGTTTTTCAGGCCTCAGGACTCAAAAGAGCGAAAACTATGTTTTTTATAGAGTATTTAATGTATTCGGTTCTGGTTTTAGTGGTTTTTAGTGTAGTGGTATTAAGTTTTGCTGTGGTACCCTATCATGGGGTGGTTTCTTTAATGGGGACTTCTTTTTTATGTTGTATAATTATAGTTGTTATTGGGCATACTTATGCTGCATTAGTGATGTACATCGTATATTTGGGTGGTTTGATTGTGGTTTTTGGTTATTGTGTAAGTGTTGAGAAGGGAGGTGAGATAGTTGTGGGTGTAAGTGGTTTATGATATTTTTTGTTAGCTGTGGGTGTAGGGTTGGTAATGTATATGTTGATAGGAATTTTAGGGGGTGTGCAGGGTTTATTGGCCTATACTAATTGAGAAGGTTGAGTGTGTTTAGAGGTCAATGGTTATGGTGTGTTTTATTTTCATGGAGGTCTAGGGTTAGTGGTTTGTGCTTGGGCCTTGGTTGTGGCCTTGTTTTCTATTTTAGTGGTTTTAGGTTGGACTTGTAAAGGTGGTGTACGACCTTTTAGGTCGGGATAATAATTAGTAGGAGGAGCAGGGTGAAGGAGAAGGTGGTTATGTAGTTTTTAATTATACTTTTTTGTTGTGTCGAAAGGAGGACAAGTTGGGTGAAGGTTTTAGAGAGGCCTTTAGGTCCGTAATTTTCTATGGTCCATAAATCTATTAGTTCTGTGGATACTTGTTGGCCAGATTTTAATAGTCCGATGGATGTGGCTCGGTGGGGAATATTAAAGAATGCTAGTTGGTTGAAGAATAGGTTAATTGTTTGTGGTTTTTGAGGCGGCATAGAGTAGGTAAGGAGGAATAGGTCTTTTGATAGGATAATACCCACTATTATTATGGTTAGTGCTATGAGTTTAGTAATAAGGGGTATTGTTACAGTTGGAGTAGTATGAAGTGTTGAAAGCTTTATTATACCACCGATAAAAATAGATATTAGGGTGAGACGTATAAGAGGGTAGATGGTGTTTTTTGTTTCTTTATGATAGCTAAGGTTGATGCGTGATGGTCCTGTTAGGATAAAAAGGATAATTTGTATACTGTAAGAGGCGGAGAGTGCTGTAGCGATTAGTGTTATTGTTAGGGCTCAGGAGTTGAGATGGGAGTTTGTTATGGTTTCAATTATAGTGTCTTTTGAGTAGAATCCCGATAGGAATGGTACTCCTATTAGTGAAAGGCTTGCGATAATGGTGAATGATGAGGTTATCGGTATAGTTTTGAGGAGGTTGCCTATCGCTCGGAGGTCTTGTTCATTGTTTAAATTGTGGATGAAAGACCCTGAGCAAAGGAAGAGGAGTGCTTTGAAGAACGAGTGGATAGTTATATGAAGGAAGGCAAGGGTGGGCTGATTAAGGCCCAGTATTGTTAATATTAGGCCTAGTTGGCTTGTGGTTGATAGTGCAATAATTTTTTTGATATCGTGTTGTGTGATTGCTGCAGTTGCAGCAAACATGGTTGTGATTGCTCCAATGATTAGACAGGCTGTTTTCATGGTGTGGCTGTTGTGTAGGATTGGGTAAAGTCGGATTAATAGGAAAACCCCTGCTACTACCATGGTACTTGAGTGGAGGAGGGCTGACACTGGTGTTGGTCCTTCTATTGCTGCTGGAAGTCATGGGTGTAGGCTGAATTGTGCGGATTTACCCATAGCTGCCGCTATTAAGCCGATTGTGGGGATAATGCTGGGCTGTTCGTATTGAATAAGGAGTTCTTGAAAATTTACTGAGGAAAAAGTAAGAACTCAGGTTGTAGTGAAGATTAGGCCAACGTCTCCAATTCGATTGTAGATAATGGCCTGGAGAGCAGCCGTATTAGCATTTGATCGTATATTCCATCAGCCAATAAGGAGGAAGGATATAATCCCTACACCTTCTCAGCCGATAAAGAGTTGGAATATGTTGTTAGCTGTAATGATGATAATTATTGTGATTAGGAAAGTGGTTAGGTACTTAATGAATTTGTTAATATTTGGATCGGATGACATATATCAAATAGAGAATTCAGTAATAGATCATGTAATAAACAATGCAACTGGGATAAATACTAGGGATAGTGTGTCTAAAGTAATAGAGATGTAGATGTTTTCTGTTGGTGTTGTGATTAATGGTAGAATTGATACGGTGAGTTCATTATTGTTGTAAAGTAGTATATTAAGTGGGATCATGCTGAGAATAAACATTAGTATTAGGGAGTGTTTTATGTTTTTAAGACTATGTGGTTGAGTGGGTTTAATAATTGATAAGGTTAGGGAGAAGAAGATAGTTAGAGTGATTGTTGGTGCGATAAGGCCCATATTCTACCACTTGGATTTGCACCAAGAGTTTTGGTGCCTAAGACCAATGGAGAGCTACTATCCTTTGGTAGAAGAGAGGGCTGGTTGTTATTCCAGATTGAAGAGTTAGCAGGCCTTCTTAACCTCTCGGTGTGTGAGAATGTCTATTTTCAGGGTCACAGCTTGATATTTTTTTTAAATTACACACACCTTAATACTAGTTCAGGCTTTAAAGAGATTAGGATTAATGGGGAAATATGGAGAATTATAAGTAAGTGTTCTCGTGAGTGGGTTGGTTCTGTAAAGGAGTTTAGTGAAGTTGGTCCTATTTGTGTCGATAGAAAGATATGTAGGGAATAGATGGCGGTGATTAGTACTGATAGGCCAAGTATGACTATTGTTGTAGGACATCAGTTGAATAGTGAGGACATGATTAGTAGTTCGCCTGTAAAGTTTATTGTCGGTGGGGTGGCAATATTTATTAGGTTTGTTAAAAGTCATCATGTTGTAGCTATTGGGAGGATATTGTGTAGGCCTCGTGTAAGGATTAAGATGCGGGTGTGTATGCGTTCGTAGGTTGTATTAGCTAAGCAGAAAAGTGCTGAGGAGGTAAAACCGTGGGAGATTATCAGAGCTATGGCTCCTGATAGACTTCATTGAGTTTGAATTATGATTGCGGCAATTACTAGACCCATATGGCTGATAGAAGAGTAGGCGATTAAAGATTTTAGGTCTGTTTGTTGTAAGCAGGTCAAGTTTGCCAGGACTGCCCCCCATATAGATAAAACTATAAATGGGAGAAACATATCTGTTTTAAGTGTTGGCAGGATTTGTGTAATTCGAATTATACCGTAACCACCTAGTTTTAATAGGATTGCTGCTAGTACCATAGACCCAGCAATTGGGGCTTCTACGTGGGCTTTAGGGAGTCAGAGGTGGAGTCCGTAGATTGGTATTTTTGCTAGGAATGCTGTTAAGCTAGCCAACCATAGGAGGAGTGATGTTCATTGGTTTAGGGGATTAGTAATTTGGACAAAAAGTGTTGGGGTTATAGTTAAATTATTTAGGAAGATAATTGCAATCAATAGGGGAAGAGAGGTAGATAGAGTATAGAGCATGAAGTATGTACCTGCGGTAAGTCGTTCGGCTTGTTGTCCTCAGCGTGTGATTAGGATTAGAGTGGGGATGAGGGTAGCTTCAAATATAATGTATATCAGGGTTATGCTGTAAGCTGCGAATGTCATGGAGATGAAGAGGTGGAGGAGGGTAATTGTTGATAAGAATGTTCGTTGTCGTTGGAGGGGCTCTTTAGCTATTATGTGTTGGCTAGCAATGGTTATTAAGGGCAGTAGTCAGAATGAGAGTGATAGAAGAGGTCATGAGATACTGTCTAAGCTTAAAATAGAGTTTGATTTAGGTTCTAGCAGGGTAAGGCTAAATAGTGCTAATGTGAATATATAGGAAGTAGTAACTGGGTACAGAGATTTAGGTTTTAGTAAGAGGATGGTAGGAATAAGGGCTATAGTTGTAAAAATAATTTTTATCATTATAGGAGGTTGAGATTTTTAAGGAAATCGCTTCCATGGGTACGTGTAGTTGTAACTACTAGGCTAAGGCCGACTGCTGCCCCACACACAGATACGGTAAGAATGATGATTGGTATGGGAGATTGTGATAGGGCTAGTGAGGTGGAGGTGTATACTACTAACAGGGTGAATAGTAAAAGCATTGTAGTCTCAATACATATCAATGCTAGAATTAGGTGTTTTTGTTGTGTGGATAGGCTTATGATGGTTAATATTAGGGTTAGGGTTAGGATAGTTTTGATTAGTTCCATTATTGGGGCTTACAGGTAAGTTCTTTTGAGTCGAAATCAAATGTCTGATTAGACTTCCCCAATACTCTGCTCATTCTAAGCCACCTTGGAGTCATTCGTATAGGAGGCCCAATGTGAGGATTGTAAGGAGAGTTAAGGCTATCAGGGTTGTAGTATTTGTTGGGTTTGTATTTATGCTTCATGGGATGGGGAGGAGAAGGATAATTTCTAGGTCAAATAGAATAAAGAGAATAGCGACTAAGAAAAATTGGATGGAGATAGGGGAACGTGCGTTGCCTAGTGGGTCAAATCCGCATTCGTACGGGGATAGTTTATTAATGTCTGGTTTTGCAGGTATATAGGAGTTAATTACATATAGGAGGATCGCTGTTGCTATGGCTAAAATGACGAGGGTGTAAAGACTTATTATTTCTTCCCGTGGGACCTAATGCTTGGAAGGCATTTATACTTATATACTAAAGAAATATGAGCCTCATCAGTATACTGAGATATATAGGAAAAGTCATACGATGTCTACGAAGTGTCAGTATCAGATTGCTGCTTCGTACCCAAAGTGGTGGGTGGTTGTAAAGTGGAATTTAATTAGGCGTATTAGACAAGTTAGTAAGAATGAGGTCCCGATTATAACATGGAGGCCATGGAAGCCTGTGGCCACAAAAAATAATGATCCGTATACGCTGTCTGAGATGGTGAATGGGGTGTCTATATATTCTGATACTTGAAGGGCTGTAAAGTAAACACCGAGTATAACCGTAATTATTAGAGCATAGGTGGCTTCTTTCTTGTTTCCTTTTATTAAAGAGTGATGAGATCAGGTAATTGTTGCTCCAGATGACAGTAGAACTGCAGTGTTAAGCAGGGGGACATCTATAGGGTTTAAGGGGGAGATGCCAATTGGTGGTCATTCTGCACCTAGCTCTGGGGTAGGTACTAGGCTAACGTGGTATAGGGTTCAGAAAAACCCAAGGAAAAAGAATACTTCTGATGTAATGAATAGGATTATGCCGTAGCGTATGTTTTTTTGGACGCCTGAGGTGTGATGTCCTTGGTAGGTGCTTTCCCGAACTACATCACGTCACCATTGGATGAGGGTTAGGGAGATGGTTAATAAGCCTAATTTTAACACAATTGTTGAAGTTGTGTGGAATCAGAGGGCTAGACCTGAGGCTAGGAGTAGTGAGCTTGCTGCTCCCGTTAGAGGTCATGGGCTTGGGTCAACTATGTGATATTGGTGGAGTTGGTGGGTCATTATGAGTTTTCTTGAAGGTATAGGATAACTAGGAGAGCGAATACATAGGCTTGGATACAAGCTACTGCTAGTTCTAGAAGGGTGAGTAGGAATAAGAGGGTTAGTGTTAGTAAGCTTATAGAGATATAAGTGTTAATTAGGTTAATAGCGGCAGAGCCTACCATTGTTATGAGAAGGTGGCCGGCTGTAATGTTAGCTGTAAGTCGTACGCCTAGCGCTATAGGGCGCATTAGAAGGCTTACTGTTTCGATTATAATTATAAAGGGAATAAGCGGAGTAGGTGAGCCCTCCGGGAGAAGATGTGCTAGTGAGGTTGATGGGTTAGTTTTAAGGCCCAGGATTACGGTGGCTAATCAGAGGGGGATAGCTAGGGCCATGTTTATTGATAGTTGGGAGGTTGGAGTGAAGGTATATGGGAGTAGACCAAGGAGGTTTGATAGGAGAATTATTAGGAAAAGGCCTACAAGTAGAGGGCATCATTTTTGTCCTTTTGGGGAGAGTTGGGTTAGTATACTAAGTATAAATATTTTTAAAAGTAAAACTATAGATGTAGTTGTGCGGTTCCCTAAAAGTTTAGGTTTGTGGAATACTATAAAGATTGGGATGAGTATAGAGATTGGTGCTGTAGGGATAAGGACTAGTTCTGGGCTCATGAATTGTTCAAACATGTTTATATTCATTTAAGGGTGGGTGTTTTTAGTTGGTTGTTAGAAGAGTGAGGGGTTTTTGGTTTAATGGTGAGTGTAAGGAGGCTTATTTTTTGTGAGATAAGGGTGATAGTGAGTCAGGCACACATGAAGATAAGGAGAATAAAAATGATATCTAGTTGGGGCATTCACTAAGGAAATGAATTCCTCTCCAACTTAAAAGGTTGGTGCTGTATAAGCTTCTTAGTGATTGTTCTGAGGATAATCATTGTTCAAAGTGGAATAAAGGGGTGGCTTCTACTGCGATGGGTATGAAGCTATGATTTGCCCCACAAATTTCTGAGCATTGTCCGAAGAAGATGCCTGTGCGGGATGTTGCTAATGGGACTTGGTTTAGCCGTCCTGGGACAGCATCAACTTTTACCCCTAAGGATGGAATTGCTCACGAGTGAAGTACATCTTCTGCGGTTACTACAATTCGGGTTTGTAGGCCTGCTGGTATAACTATGCGATGGTCAACTTCAAGTAGGCGGGGTGAACCCTTTTTTAGGTCTTGTGTTTGGAGTATATAGGAGTCAAATGAAATGTGGGTTTCATCTGAGTACTCATAATTCCAGTATCATTGATGCCCAGTAGCTTTAATTGTGAGGTAGGGGTCAAATACTTCTTCTATTAGGTATAGGGACCGTACTGAGGGTAGGGCTGTTAAGATAAGGATTATAATGGGGGCGGCTGTTCATGCGGCTTCTAGTTGTTCTACTTCTTCAGATGGGTCGTTATGGGTCAAAGTAGTTGAAGTTGCAGTAATAGTAAATATTAAGATTACTAGTGTTATTAGGCAGGTGAGAAGTAAAACATGGTCATGTAGGAATACTACTTCTTCTATTGTTGGGCCTATAGCTTCTTGGAGGGATAATTGAGCTGCGTATGGCATTGAGAACCACAAATATTGTGACTTGACTATGACAAGGTCATGTAATTATGTTTACTAGATTCTCGGGAAGATAGCATAAGTGTGCGATTAACTTGAAATTATTAGGTGGCAGTTAAGTCTGTCTCTTCTCGGGCCAGGGTCATTGTATATCTGGTAGGTGTTCTCGGATGGAAGCATATGAGTTGTTTGGTGTAAAGGTTGGCTCAGTGTGAGTGTGGTATGGTGGAGGGGTCCCATATAGTCATTCGATGTGGGTTTTTTTTCCTAATTGAATTACTGGTTTTCGTTTACATGTTATTGCCTCTCATACAATGAAGAGGGACATAAGAACAGCAATAAGAGAGATAGTGGAGCCAATTGAGGAAATAGTGTTTCACAAGGCAAAGGCGTCAGGGAAGTCTGAGTATCGACGGGGTATGCCAGATAGTCCTAAAAAGTGTTGAGGAAAGAAAGTTATATTAACCCCTAAGAATATTACTCAAAATTGGGTCTTGGTCAAAGTTTGGTTTAGGGAGTACCCGGTAAACAGGGGAAATCAGTGGGTAAGTCCTCCTATGATGGCGAATACTGCCCCCATAGATAGAACATAGTGGAAGTGTGCTACGACGTAGTAGGTGTCATGTAAAACGATGTCTAAGGATGAGTTTGCTAAGATGATCCCCGTTATGCCGCCTACGGTGAAAAGGAAGATGAATCCTAGGGCCCAGTAGATTGGGGTGTGTCATTTAATATGGCCTCCTGTCAGGGTGGCTAGTCATCCGAATACTTTGATCCCTGTTGGGATAGCAATGATTATGGTAGCTGCTGTAAAGTAGGCACGGCTATCAATATCTAGACCTACGGTAAATATATGGTGAGCCCATACTACAAACCCAAGGATTGCGATGGATATTATTGCCCAAATTATACTAGTATACCCAAATGTGTTTTTTTTTCCAGTGTAGAAAGTGATAATACTAGATACGATTCCAAAGCCCGGTAGAATTAGGATGTATACTTCTGGGTGACCAAAGAACCAGAATAGATGTTGAAATAGGACGGGGTCGCCTCCGCCACAAGGGTCAAAGAAGGAGGTGTTCAGGTTTCGGTCTGTTAATAATATAGTGATTGCTGCTGCAAGAACGGGCAGTGCTAGGAGTAGTATGATGGCAGTGATTATGACAGATCAAACGAATAAAGGGAAGTTAAACATGGGTATTGATTTAGGTTTTATGTTAATGCAAGTGGTGATGAAGTTAATTGCTCCGAGAATTGATGAGGCTCCGGCAAGGTGGAGGGAGAAAATTGCTAGGTCTACTGATGGGCCTGAGTGTACTAGGTTTCCAGACAGTGGGGGATAAACAGTTCATCCTGTTCCAGCACCCGCTTCGACATAAGAGGAGGATAGAAGAAGGAGAAGAGCGGGGGGGAGGAGTCAGAAGCTTATGTTGTTTATACGGGGGAAGGCCATGTCTGGTGTGCCGATTATTAGTGGGATTAGTCAATTTCCAAAGCCCCCGATTATAATCGGTATAACCATAAAGAAGATTATGATGAAGGCGTGTGCGGTTACTAGGACATTAAAGATCTGATCGCTGCCAAATAGGGACCCTGGCTGAGTGAGTTCTATTCGCATTAAGATGCTTAGGCAGGCTCCGACTAGTCCGGATCAGGCGCCGAATATAAAGTATAGGGTTCCAATATCTTTGTGGTTTGTTGAAAATAGTCAACGGGTGATTAACATAGGTAGTATGGCTGATTAAAGCGGTAAACTGTAAATTTACACATAGGTAAGTACTTCGCTACCAGGCCCCGAACATGTCGGACTGCAAACCCGGCCTCGGCTCTTTGCCCGGGGCTTCTCCGTTTTTTTTCACTCCGGCCAAAAACGGAGAAGTAGACTAAAGCCCGCCGGTTTGGGCAGCTAGCTGTTAATTAGTTTTTGTAGGATCAAGGCCTGCTGGTCTAGAGAGCTTTAGTTTAGTTAAAATGTCTGTGTTGCAAGCAGGAGATGTGGTGAGGCTGCAAGCTCTAACAGAAACTAAAGTAACTTTTTTGGGGGCTTTGAAGGCTCCTAGTTTTATATAACTTAAGTTTCTATATGATAGGTGAGAGGGGCAAGAGAAGAATTATTATTGTTGATAGAGTGAGGGGTAAGATAGTGTTGTTTTTATGGGTTGTTCGTCATTTTATCGGTATAAGTGAGGGGTGGGGTGGGATAGTTATGGCTAGGGTATATGTTAGGCGTATATAAAGGTACAGGCTTGGAAGGGAGGATATGGCTATTAGGGTGGCTTCTAGGGTTATGTTGAAGGTAACTATTTTATTTAGGATAAGTCATTTTGGTATAAACCCTGTAAGTGGGGGCAGCCCTGTGAGGGATAAGATGGTTAGAAGTATGGTTATTATAAAGTAGGGAGAAGTGGTTCATAAAGTTCCTATGTCTTTAATTGTTGCTGACGATGAAAGGTTGAGAATAAGAAAGATGGGTATTGTGGTTATTGTATAGATTATGAAGGTAAGGGTTGAAATATTTGGGGCTAGAGTAATAGTAGCTAAGATTCAGCCAGTGTGAGCGATTGATGAAAAAGCTATTAGTTTTCGTAGTTGAGTTTGATTGAGGCCTCCAAGGCCACCGACTAAGACAGATAGGATAGCTGATGAGCTTAGGATTGTAAGGTTTGTGTTGTTATGGGTGGCTAATAGGATGGCGAGGGGGGCAATTTTTTGTCAGGTAAGGATGGTTAGGGCAGTTAGTGTTGTGGCGCCTTGCGCTACTTCTGGTAATCAAAAGTGGAATGGTGCTGCAGCTATTTTTATTATTAGTGCTAGGGTGATAATTTTTATTGTTGTTGATTCTGTTGTTAGGTTAATCTCTCAGTTGGAGGTATTAAGTGCATTTAGTGTTGTTATAGATAGGATGGTGATGGAGGCTAGGGTTTGTGTGAGGAAGTATTTTGTTGTTGCTTCTGTCGCCCGGGGGTGATTAGTTTTAGAGATAATTGGGATTATAGATAAAGTATTGATTTCCAGACATGTTCATGCTATGAGTCAGTGTGTTGTTATGGTAATTAAGGTGGTGCTCATGAAAATGCTAATGGTGATTGTAATTCAGGACATGGGATTAATTAGTAGAGGTCTAGGAGACATTTTCGGGGTATGGGCCCGATAGCTTATTTAGCTGACTTTACTTAGAAAATATTATAGAGGAGTATTAGAAGTTTTGGGCTTCTAGGTCCAAGTTCGAGTCTTGGTTTTCTAGTATTAAGGAGATGATTTGAACATCTGTGTTGAGGTTTTAAGCCTTTTGCATGGCCGTGCTTTGCTACCTTAATTTTTTAATATAGAAATTCAGGACACAGTGTAAAAAATAGGCAAAATCCGGTCAATTGAATCGGGGGGGTTGCACTCATGATTTTGAGTTGAGGAAATTAGAAGTCGTATTCCGGATAGTAAAATCTGGTACGCCTTTTCTATAATGTTGTTATGGAAGTAAAAAAATATTAAGTGGTTCTAAAAAATTAAATTTGTTATAGGAATTCGGGTTTAAAAATTTATTATGGAAAAGTGGCATTGATTTTGGTGAATTTTTGAAAAATTGGTAAAAATTTAAATTTTGAACGGGAATTTTATAATAAAAATAATGAAAATTTTTGGTCTCTAAAAAAAGATGTCTAACAAGCATTAAGGAAATGTATCCCTCTAGGGAAAAGTGCACGACCAAGGGTAGGGCTCCACCTGGACTAATGGTATTACATCCCCGATTAAGGGGTGACCGGTAACGAGCATAGATGGGTGTCAGGTGAAAGGTAGAGATAAAAAGGGCAACCAAGGGTGGAACAGGCATACGTGATCTAGACATGCGGCAGAATGTACCAGGATAAGGGGTGAAGCCAGAGGCCTTGGAAAGAGCAAGTAAGGCGGGGTGGTTCCGGACCATTGAGATGATCTTGAAGGTGTAACCAGCGGCCTTGGAAAGGACATTAATGGGAGGAGTTACATGATATGGACGTGAAAAGCAGGACTGAAATGCGTTCAATGGAAGGATAGACGGGTTCACGGGAAGGGTTAAATCATGGGACACCGGTTTGATCTGGATAGTCATGGTTATTAATAAGGAACAACCTCTGTTAAATGGAACGACCAGAAAATGAGATGGAGAATGATATGTTAATGAACCAGTTTATTATACAAATAATTAAAGTATAATTCCGGCTTATTATCCATGGGGCAAAACGATTAATGTATTATTATACATAGCAATATAAAGGACTATATATGAAGAAGTACATATATAGTCGATTTACGGATTAAATTTTATGGGGGGGTAGGGGGGGTGTCGTCATAGGGGGTATAGGAGTATTTATTTAAAAATTTTATGGGGGGGTAGGGGGGGTGTCGTCATAGGGAGGTATAGGAGTATTTATTTAGAATTTTTATGGTTTGTCAAAAAGTAGTTTAAAGTGAGAATGCTAGCTTTGGGGGCTAGAGATGGAATATCCCTTTTTGAGGGGGAAGTGGGGTTTGTGGAACCCATGTCTACTCTATCAAGGTAGTCCTTTTTCAGGCACGCTTCCATTGGGGAGGTGTTCCGTAGAATGTTGAGGTGGTGAATAGGTTTAGGAGGCATAGGGATAGGGTAAGGGGAAGGTATTGTTTTCATAGAAGGTGTATGAGCTGGTCATATCGGAATCGTGGGTAAGAGGCGCGGATTCATAGGAACAGGAGTGTAAGGATTATTGTCTTTATTATTAGGTTGATTGTAAATAATTCTTGGTTAGAGGTTCCCGGGTTTATAAAAATTATAACTGAAAGGGTGTTTATTAGAAGGATATTTGAGTATTCTGCTAGGAATAGAAGGGCGAATGGACCTGCTGAGAACTCTAAATTGAACCCTGAGACTAGTTCTGACTCCCCCTCAGTTAGGTCAAATGGTGATCGATTGGTCTCAGCTAGGGTTGATGTAAATCATATTATAGTGAGAGGTCATGATGCAAATATAAGTCATTGATGTTCTTGAGTTTCTGTGAAGGATGATAATGAATAGCCACCGGAGATGGTGGCTATTGAAATAATGATTAGTCCTAGGGTGACTTCATAGGAGATAATTTGAGCTACAGCTCGGATTGCCCCTATTAGTGGGTATTTGGAGTTTGATGATCATCCGGATCATAGAATGGTGTATGTAAACATACCGGATATGGCCATGATGAATATAAGGCCTAGGTTTATATTGGTCAGTGCAGCTGGTATAGGGAGTGGTGCTCATGAGATTAGAGATAGGGATAGGGCTATGATAGGGGATAAAGTAAATAGAATTGGTGATGATATGGATGGTTTAGATGATTCTTTAATGATCAGTTTTAGGCCGTCTGCAATGGGTTGAAGGATGCCTAGGGGTCCTACTAAGTTGGGTCCTTTTCGTAGTTGTATGTAGCCTAAGAGTTTACGTTCAAGGAGGGTGAGGAAGGCTACTGCGATGAGAATGGGTAAGATGTAGAGAAGGGGGTTAATGATGTTGAGTAGGGTTGGGATCATTAAGGTGTAGAGTCCTTAATTAACCTGGTCTAGGTTTAAATATGTTAGTTGTTTTAATGTTTTAGTACGTTTTATAATCAAAGCGTGCGTAAGGTATAGGCTTTGCTGTACCGGTCCTTTCGTACTGGGTGTGGCTATTCATAGATAGAAACTGACCTGGATTACTCCGGTCTGAACTCAGATCACGTAGGGCTGTTAATCGTTGAACAAACGAACCCTCAGTAACGGTTGCATTACTAGGATGTCCTGATCCAACATCGAGGTCGTAAACCTTCTTTTTGATATGGGCTCTTGAAGAAGATAGCGCTGTTATCCCTGGAGTAACTTGGTTCATTAATCAGATATACTGGGTCTAATGTGGCTTGTTTGCCTTTTGTATGATGAAGTCATATATTGGAAGTTCTTTTTTGTTCCAAGGTCGCCCCAACCGAAATTAATTATTATTGGGTTTAATAGGTTAGTTAAAGCTTCACAGGGTCTTCTGGTCTTATGGTGGTATCTCAGCTTTTGTACTGGGGGATCAGTTTAATTGATTAGTTATAAGAGACAGTCGGGCTCTCATTTTGCCTTTCATACGAGTCCACAATTAATGGACAAATGATTATGCTACCTTTGCACGGTTAGGATACCGCGGCCGTTTAACTATTCACTGGGCAGGCGTTGCCTTTAATATTTGTTTGGCTAAAGGTTATGTTTTTGTTAAACAGTTGGAGCCCATGGTTGCCGAGTTCCTTTTATAACGATTAATCTTTCTTTTTAACGCTCCTGTGTTGGGGTCACAGTCAATTTAAAGATGGGTATTGATTGATTGTCTACCTTTTGTGGTCTGTTAATGACTAGTAGGTTTTCTGTGTCTAGTAGAGGGGTGCGTGTAGAGATAAATTCTTATTATTAGTTTTAGCATAATGATATCTACTAACGTAGATCCACCCTTGGTGGGTTTGAAGTTGGGTTTGGGTATTAGGATTGTTTTGAGTAGTTCTTTGACGATATCTATATGGGTGGCTGCTTAAAGGCCTACGAGAGGAAGTGGGGTTCTGTCTTTCAAATTCAGGTTGTATCCTGTTTCAATAGGGCTGTTCCTCTATTGATTATCTTTAGGTTAAATTATAGGGTATGTGAAGGCCTAAAGTAGAACTTAGGTTCTATTTGGGGTAGCCAGCTATCTCCGGATTCGATAAGCGTTTCACCTCTATTTTTAAGTCTTCCCACTCTTTTGCTACAGAGAAGGGTGTGTCCGTTAGACTGCTTGAAAATAGCTCATCCGGTTTCGGGAGGTGGGCTATGAGTCTTCTTGCCCTGGTTGTCTTGCTAAATCATGATGCAAAAGGTACAAGAGTTAATCTTTGCTGTTTATTGCTTAAGGGTTTCCCTTACGGTACTAAGTTTTGACTATTATACTGTTCGATCGCAACTACTGGGTTTGGCAAATGGTTTGTTTGATAGTATATGGATGTTTGTGGTTGGTCGTTAGTCAGCTCAAAAAGATTGTTGAAATGTCGTTCGAGTGTAGGTCGAATGCTTTGTGTAAGCTACTTTTTGTTTCTAAGTGCACTTTCCAGTACACTTACCATGTTACGACTTGCCCTGGTTAGAGATTTTAATTAGGTTTATATAGATTAATATGGTGTAGGCAGGGATGACGGGCGGTGTGTACGCACTTCATTGCTTTATGTTCAGTTAGGTGTTTTATTCCTATCTTACTGCTAAATCCTCCTTCAGTCACTATATTCATAGTGAAATTCGTGTTCTCTGATAAGAGAATGTAGCCCATCTTTGCCCCCTTCATGGGTTACACCTCGACCTGTCGTTTTAGTGTAAAACTATGTAGCTCACTTTGTACCGTTTATAGGGTAAGCTTACGACGGTGGTATATAGACTGTTGGCGAGAAGGGGTCGGGTTAATCGTGGGTTATCGGTTATTAGACAGGCTCCTCTAGGTTGTGGTGAAGCACCGTCAAGTCTTTTAAGTTTTAAGTTACTACTCGTAGTTATTTGGCGAACAATTAGTATTTTAATTGTGTGTTGTGGCTGGGTATAGTAAGGTATCTAATCTTAGTTTATACCCCAGCTTTTGCGAGTCAAAAAGGTCAGTGATTTAGAGTGATTATTGTAGCTTATGGCTTTTTACAGCCGGGCAGGTTAGTTTCCTCTAAAGGTTTGTACTTTGTTTTAGTCGTGCTTTTACGCCGTTTATATTGTCTTGAGCCTTATTCGTGTAACCGCGGTCGCTGGCACGAGATTAACCGGCTCTATATGTATTTTGCTAGGTCAAGTTTTCACTTATGGCCTAATATTAACTACTGCTGTATACCCGTGGGGGTGTGGCTTTATTGCTGGGTGTCATTGTTTATAACTGATATCGGCTCATATTGTTGATATGGTCTGTTCTCACTGTCTGTGTTGAGGCTTGCATGTATAAACAAATATTTTAGACAATATGAGGTTCAAGACCAAGACCTTATGTTGGTGGGTGGGGACCATTTTAGCATTTTCAATGCTATGCTTTGTTTTAAGCTACAGCAACAATATAGAAATTCAGGACACAGTGTAAAAAATAGGCAAAATCC